GTATTTCAGTTAAAAGACCTGAAGTAGCAAAACCCTGGGTAAAAATAGCACTTGGTCCAATTATTGTGCTTAGAAGATTTTGATTTTTTTTGAAATACGGGACTATATGAATCAGGGAAAAACTCCATGAAAGGAAGATTAATGATTCATATAAATCACTTAGTGGAAAATGTCCCGAATAAACCCAACGAGTAACTAATAATCCTGTTATACAGGAAAAAGTCATTATCATCCCCTTTTCGGATGAATCATATAGTTTTACGATTTCATCGACTAAAAAAGTTATGAAATGAATTGTAATTACAATTGAAACAATCGAAAAAGAAATATGAGTTAATATATGCTCTAAAGTTGAAAATATCATAATTTTTTTTAAGGAGTCCCATAATTATAAAAAGGAAATCGGAAATTGAATTCATTATAGGATCTATTTACTTTTTTTAGGAGATGACATGCCGCCACTCGGACTCGAACCGAGATGCTCTAGCACTGCTTCCTAAGAGCAGCGTGTCTACCAATTTCACCATAGCGGCTTGTCTTGAATTCATAATACCCTATGAATAAGCAATCGTCTAGATTTAAGAATTAAATTGTTGCAATATTTTTTAGGAAAGATTCAAATTGATGAATAAAAATTCGTTCAAATAGGTATTTGAAGGTTCATTATTTGAATTTAGGGTCTTAGTTTTAGTGTGTATTTTAGACTCTCCTCGACTTGAACTCTTGGAAAACTAGATAGTCCAACTATGAATTAAGGGATAGAACCCCCCCCAAAAAAAAACATTTTTGTTTTGTTTTAATGAACTGTTTTTGATTTATTTGATTTCAAACATCGAAACCAAAAAATCCATTTTATCAATGAACAAAAAAATTTTGGATCAGTAAAAATTGACACATATTTATCCAAAAAAATTTGTTAAGTGTTTTTGAGTGGATTGATGGCAATAAATATATGGGAGTCTATATAGGAATTCATAGAAAATCCAAAAAGAAGAAAGTTGCACAAAAAGGTTTAGAATTTTAATCAATTAGTTTCAATGATTTTGATTTTTGACTCGCCTTTCTATAGAAAAAACGTGGATCTAGAGAAAAAAGGTATATTATTGTTTATATTATTGTAAGAAACAGGCTGATGGGGAAAATAATACTCCCCACCTTGGAAATGAGAAAATATACTAAAAAGACAATTACATATCTTATGTTTTTTTGTCAAAAAAAAGGATTCTTTTTTTTTTTTTGAATTCAGTACAGTAAAGAGAAAAATCCTTATTCTAATTCTAAGAGCGAAACAAATTCCATTTCCTATTGATTAACTCAACAGGGAATGGAAAGCGGGAATTTTATTTTCGAAACGAAATGAGTCAATTTTTGAGTCAAGCCGATTCAGATTATTGTAACATGTTATGTTTTATTTCTTATTTTATTTGTTTGTTGCACAAAAAAACTTTTGGAATTCCCGGTAGAAATAGATTTCCCTAAGGAAAACGCTTTTAACGCTGCCCAATACCCCTTCCTTTTCCAAAAATTTTTACGAATACGCTTTTTTGATGCAGAAGTACGTTTTTTTGGAACTGCCATTTAAATAAAAATTAAGAGATTACTCATTGGTATAGCTGGATGTGAAAGACATCTATTGTTCAAAAGAAATTTGCGCTTTGCCAATTCATTATGTATTTTTTTTCTAGATAATATTTTTGATTCTAAAATCAAAAAGAATACATAAGATGCGTGAAAGATATGGGAAAATCACATAAACTATTTTTATTACTAAAAAATAAAAAAAGAATATTCTTTTTTTTAGTAACTTGTCAAATTCGCGAAAAATATGCCTAATTTAACTTGAATTTGAAAGTTCGAAGGAGACTAGTAATTAATCTGCTTTTTTCATATGATTTGACCAATTGTAACTTCTTGATTTGAATATTTGAAGTATTTAGCAGAAACTTCTAAAGAATAAGTATAAAAAGAAATAAAAATTCAAAAATTCTATTTCTATTTAAGTTATTAAGTTAGTGCATATCTTTATTTTTTTATTGACTCCTTTCAAAAAGAGGTAAGATCCGGTGAATCGGAAACAATTAATATTAATTAAGAATTAAAAAACTTTTTTTATGGAACAGACATATCAATATGCGTGGATCATACCTTTCCTTCCACTTCCAGTTCCTATGTTAATAGGAGTAGGACTTCTTCTTTTTCCGACAGCAACAAAAAATCTCCGTCGTATGTGGGCTTTTTCGAGTATTTTATTGTTAAGTATAATCATGATTTTTTCAACTAATCTGGCTATTCAGCAAATAAAAAGCAGTTCTATCTATCAATATGTATGGTCTTGGACCCTCGATAATGATTTTTCTTTAGAATTCGGCTACTTGATCGATCCACTTACTTCTATTATGTCAATGTTAATCACTACTGTTGGAATTATGGTTCTTATTTATAGTGATAATTATATGGCTCACGATCAAGGATACTTGAGATTTTTTGCTTATATGAGTTT